GCTAGCGTAGCTTAACTAAAGCATAACACTGAAGATGTTAAGATGGACCCTAGAGTCGTCCCGCAGGCACAAAGGCTTGGTCCTGACTTTCCTATCAGCTTTTACTAGATTTACACATGCAAGTATCTGCCTACCCGTGAGAATGCCCTACAGTTTCCTGCCCTAAAACAAGGAGCTGGTATCAGGCTCGTACCCGACTACAGCCCACGACACCTTGCTTAGCCACACCCCCAAGGGAATTCAGCAGTGATAAATATTAAGCCATAAGTGAAAACTTGACTTAGTTAAAGTTTATAGGGCCGGTAAAACTCGTGCCAGCCACCGCGGTTATACGAGAGGCCCAAGTTGATAGTCACCGGCGTAAAGAGTGGTTAGGAAGTATTAATAACTAAAGCCGAATACTCTCAGAACTGTTATACGCACCCGAGAGCAAGAAGCCCAACTACGAAAGTGGCTTTAACCAATTCTGACCCCACGAAAGCTGAGGAACAAACTGGGATTAGATACCCCACTATGCTCAGCCCTAAACTTTGATAGCAAAGTACAACCGCTATCCGCCTGGGGACTACGAGCATCAGCTTAAAACCCAAAGGACTTGGCGGTGCTTTAGACCCACCTAGAGGAGCCTGTTCTAGAACCGATAACCCCCGTTCAACCTCACCCTCTCTTGTCTTTTCCCGCCTATATACCGCCGTCGTCAGCTTACCCTGTGAAGGTTAAATAGTAAGCAAAGCCAGTAAAGCTCAAAACGTCAGGTCGAGGTGTAGCATATGAGAGGGGAAGAAATGGGCTACATTCTCTGCCTCAGAATATACGGATGGTGGAATGAAAAACCATTAGAAGGAGGATTTAGCAGTAAGCAAAAAATAGAGTGTTTTGCTGAAACTGGCCCTGAAGCGCGCACACACCGCCCGTCACTCTCCCCGAGCCGCAACTATGCCTTAACTAAAAAACTAATAGGATTAAGGGGAGGCAAGTCGAAACATGGTAAGTGTACCGGAAGGTGTACTTGGACAAACCAGGGCTTAGCTAAGCACAGATATAGCACCTCCCTTACACTGAGAAGTCACCCGTGCAAACCGGGTAGCCCTGACGCCCAACAGCTAGCCCGCCCTAACAAAACCAACACTCACACATAAATAAACCCAAACACCCTAAACCATAACAACAAACCATTTTACCCCTTAAGTATAGGCGATAGAAAAAGACCTAGGAGCAATAGATAAAAGTACCGCAAGGGAACGCTGAAAGAGAAATGAAACAACCCAGTAAAGCACAAAAAAGCAGAGTTTCCCCCTTGTACCTTTTGCATCATGTTTTAGCTAGAGCCCTTCAAGCAAAAAGCATTGTAGTTTGATTACCCGAAACCAAGTGAGCTACTCCAAGACAGCCTAATTAGAGGGCTAACCCGTCTCTGTGGCAAAAGAGTGGGGAGAGCTTTGAGTAGAGGTGATAAACCTACCGAACCTGGTTATAGCTGGTTACCTGAGAAACGAATAGAAGTTCGGCCCCTAAACTTCTTACACCTTAACTGATTTAACCTCAGCACAGGCACAGAGAAACTCAGGGAGTTAGTCAAAGGGGGTACAGCCCCTTTGAAACAAGACACAACTTTTATAGGCGGTTAAGGATCATATCCCTTAAGGTAAAATGTTTACGTGGGCCTAAAAGCAGCCATCCTGAAAGAAAGCGTTAAAGCTCTAACATTCCATAAAACCATTAATTTTGACTACATAGTCCTACACCCCTTTTTTTATCAGGTCTTCCCACACGTGTGGGAGTGATTATGCTAGTATGAGTAATAAGAGGGCCCCGACCCTCTCCCCGCATAAGTGTAACTCGGAATGGACCACCCACCGAATATTAACGCCCCCAACACAAGAGGGCACTGGGCTAAAAATAAAGAACAAGAAAACCACCCATGAATTTTACCGTTAACCCCACACTGGTGCGCCCACAAGGAAAGACTAAAAGAAAAAGAAGGAACTCGGCAAACATACTTGTAAGCCTCGCCTGTTTACCAAAAACATCGCCTCCTGTATTATAAACTATAGGAGGTCCCGCCTGCCCTGTGACTATATGTTTAACGGCCGCGGTATTTTGACCGTGCAAAGGTAGCGCAATCACTTGTCTTTTAAATGAAGACCCGTATGAATGGCACCACGAGGGCTTAACTGTCTCCTTTTTCCAGTCAATGAAATTGATCTCCCCGTGCAGAAGCGGGGATAAGCACATAAGACGAGAAGACCCTGTGGAGCTTTAGATAACAAAACAGACCTTGGTTAATTACCTCTAATAAAAGAACAAAACTAATTGGGCCCTGTTTTAATGTCTTTGGTTGGGGCGACCGCGGGGAAACACAAAACCCCCATGTGGATTAGGAGCACCTTTCCTACAACCAAGAGCTACAGCTCTAAGTACCAGAAATTCTGACCAAAAAGATCCGGTGAATACCGATCAACGAAACGAGTTACCCCAGGGATAACAGCGCAATCCTCTTCTAGAGCCCATATCGACAAGGGGGTTTACGACCTCGATGTTGGATCAGGACATCCTAATGGTGCAGCCGCTATTAAGGGTTCGTTTGTTCAACGATTAAAGTCCTACGTGATCTGAGTTCAGACCGGAGTAATCCAGGTCAGTTTCTATCTATGAAGTGATCTCCCCTAGTACGAAAGGACCGGAGAGAAGAGGCCCATGCTGTAAGTATGCCTCCCCCTCACCCAGTGAAACCAACTAAAGTGGGCAAAAGGGCATATCCCCTTTGTCTGAGATAATGGCATGTTTAGGTGGCAGAGCCCGGATATTGCAAAAGACCTAAGCTCTTTCTACAGAGGTTCAATTCCTCTCCTCAACTATGATATCAACACTTATACTCTACATTATCAACCCTCTGATCCTAATTGTCTTTGTACTCTTAGCCGTAGCCCTCCTTACTCTCGTTGAACGTAAGGTGCTTGGCTATATACAACTTCGCAAGGGTCCTAACGTTGTGGGGCCGTATGGTCTCTTACAACCCATTGCCGATGGCCTAAAACTCTTTATAAAGGAGCCAGTCCGCCCATCCACTTCTTCCCCCGTCCTCTTTTTAATTGCTCCTATACTAGCCCTTACCTTAGCCCTAACACTATGAGCCCCTATACCAATGCCTTTTCCTATTGCTGATGTATCCCTTAGCATCCTCTTTGTGCTTGCGCTTTCCAGCCTAGCTGTCTACTCAATTCTTGGCTCAGGCTGAGCATCCAACTCAAAATATGCTCTTATCGGAGCCCTACGAGCGGTAGCCCAAACTATTTCCTATGAAGTAAGCCTTGGGCTGATTCTTCTTAATACAATTATTTTCACAGGGGGCTTTACCCTTCAAACATTTAGCGTCGCTCAAGAAAGCACCTGACTGATCCTACCTGCATGACCCCTTGCTGCTATGTGATATATCTCCACCCTTGCTGAAACTAATCGAGCCCCATTCGACCTCACGGAGGGAGAATCCGAATTAGTGTCAGGCTTTAACGTCGAGTATGCAGGGGGACCCTTTGCCCTTTTCTTCCTGGCTGAGTACGCAAACATCCTTCTGATAAACACCCTCTCCGCAATCTTATTCCTGGGTTCCTCAGTTTTCCACCACACCCCTGAGCTCACCTCAATAGGCCTAATAACAAAAGCCGCTCTTCTATCCATCGTTTTTCTTTGGGTCCGCGCCTCATACCCCCGCTTCCGGTATGACCAGCTCATACACCTAGTCTGAAAAAATTTCCTCCCCCTTACGCTTGCCTTGGTTATCTGACACCTCGCCCTTCCGATTGCATTCACTGGGCTCCCCCCTCAACTGTAGCCCAGGAGCCGTGCCTGAATTAAAGGGCCACTTTGATAGAGTGAATAATGGGGGTTAAAATCCCCCCAGCTCCTTAGAAAGAGGGGGCTCGAACCCCACCCGAAGAGATCAAAACTCTTAGTGCTTCCACTACACCACTTCCTAGTAAGGTCAGCTAAATCAAGCTTTTGGGCCCATACCCCAAACATGATGGTTAAAATCCTTCCTTTACTAATGAACCCTTTTATTTTAGCCACCCTCCTCTTCGCCCTTGGCCTGGGGACAACAATTACCTTCGCGAGCTCTCATTGACTGCTTGCCTGGATAGGACTTGAAATAAATACCCTAGCAATTATTCCCCTAATAATTCAACAACACCACCCCCGTGCCGTAGAAGCCACCACTAAATATTTCCTTACTCAAGCAACCGCCGCCGCAATACTCCTCTTTGCCAGCGTCACAAACGCATGAGTCTCCGGCCAATGGGATATTCAACAAATAACCCACCCCCTCCCTACAACCATTATTACCCTTGCTCTTGCATTAAAAATTGGACTAGCCCCGGTACATGCTTGACTGCCCGAAGTTCTCCAAGGCCTTGACCTAACCACAGGCTTAATTCTCTCTACTTGACAAAAACTTGCACCCTTTGCTCTTCTTCTCCAAATTACTTCCCCCGACCACACCATCCTCATTATTTTAGGCCTAGCATCTACCCTTATTGGCGGATGAGGCGGTTTGAATCAGACACAGTTACGCAAAATCCTCGCCTATTCATCAATCGCCCACCTCGGATGAATGATTCTTGTTATCCAATTTTCCCCCTCGCTTACCCTTCTCACCCTTTTAACCTATTTTGTTTTAACATTCTCAACCTTTCTAGTTTTTAAGTTAACCAAGTCCACCACCATCAACATACTTGCCACCTCATCTAATAAGGCTCCTGTCGTTGCATCCCTAGCCCCATTAATTCTTCTATCCCTAGGAGGCCTCCCACCTCTAACAGGGTTCTTGCCTAAGTGGCTCATTCTGCAAGAATTAGCCAAACAAGACTTAGCACTTACTGCCACCCTAGCTGCTCTTTCTGCTCTCCTAAGTCTTTACTTCTACCTCCGCCTCTCTTACGCAATAACACTAACTATATCGCCAAACAATCTGCCAGGCACCACCCCCTGACGCCTCCCCTCAAAACAACTAACCCTTCCCCTAGCTGTTTCTGCTTCAATAGCAATCTGTTTATTGCCAGTAGCCCCGGCTATCACCACCCTTTTGACCTTCTAACAAGGGGCTTAGGATAACACTAGACCAAGGGCCTTCAAAGCCCTAAGCGGGAGTGAAAATCTCCCAGCTCCTGTTTAAGACTTACGGGACACTAACCCACATCTTCTGCGTGCAAAGCAGACACTTTAATTAAGCTAAAGCCTTTCTAGACAGGCAGGCCTCGATCCTACAAACTCTTAGTTAACAGCTAAGCGCTCAAGCCAGCGAGCATCCATCTACCTTTCCCCCGCCTGCCGGAGCAAAAAGGCGGGGGAAAGCCCCGGCAGGTGTTAGCCTGCTTCTTAAGATTTGCAATCTTATATGTAAACACCTCAGGGCCTGATAAGAAGAGGATTCAAACCTCTGTTTGTGGGGCTACAATCCACCGCTTAAAACTCAGCCATCTTACCTGTGGCAGTCACTCGTTGATTCTTCTCAACAAACCATAAAGACATCGGCACCCTTTATCTAGTATTTGGTGCTTGAGCCGGAATGGTAGGCACAGCCCTGAGCCTACTCATCCGAGCAGAACTGAGCCAGCCCGGCTCTCTCCTTGGAGATGACCAAATTTATAATGTAATCGTTACGGCGCATGCCTTCGTTATAATCTTCTTTATAGTAATGCCAATCATGATTGGAGGGTTTGGAAACTGACTTATTCCTCTAATGATTGGAGCCCCCGATATGGCTTTCCCCCGAATAAATAACATGAGTTTCTGACTCCTCCCTCCCTCCTTCCTCCTTCTCCTTGCCTCCTCAGGGGTTGAAGCCGGTGCTGGGACAGGCTGAACAGTTTACCCCCCTCTAGCAGGTAACTTAGCCCACGCTGGTGCATCCGTTGATTTAACAATCTTCTCCCTCCACCTGGCCGGGGTATCATCAATCCTAGGAGCCATTAATTTTATTACAACCATCATTAATATGAAACCCCCTGCAATTTCACAGTACCAAACCCCTCTATTCGTTTGAGCTGTGCTTATTACTGCTGTCCTCCTTCTCCTCTCACTCCCTGTTCTAGCTGCCGGGATCACAATGCTTCTGACAGACCGAAACCTAAACACAACCTTCTTTGATCCTGCTGGAGGCGGGGACCCGATTCTTTACCAACACCTCTTCTGATTCTTTGGTCACCCAGAAGTTTATATTCTAATTCTCCCAGGCTTCGGCATGATTTCTCACATTGTAGCATACTACTCGGGTAAAAAAGAACCTTTTGGCTACATGGGAATGGTTTGAGCTATGATGGCCATTGGCCTACTAGGCTTTATCGTATGAGCCCACCACATGTTTACTGTCGGAATGGATGTTGACACCCGAGCCTACTTTACATCTGCCACAATGATTATTGCCATCCCCACAGGGGTAAAAGTCTTCAGCTGACTAGCAACCCTCCACGGGGGAGCGATCAAATGAGAAACACCTCTTCTCTGGGCCCTTGGTTTCATTTTCCTGTTCACTGTAGGGGGCCTAACAGGAATTGTACTTGCTAATTCCTCATTAGACATTGTCCTACACGACACGTACTACGTAGTCGCCCACTTCCACTACGTACTATCCATGGGGGCTGTCTTTGCTATTGTTGCTGCATTTGTACACTGATTCCCGCTATTCTCAGGTTACACCCTTCACAGCACATGAACCAAAGTCCACTTTGCAATTATATTTATTGGGGTAAATCTTACATTTTTCCCCCAGCATTTCCTTGGTCTGGCCGGAATGCCTCGCCGATATTCTGATTACCCAGATGCCTACACCCTTTGAAACACAATCTCGTCTATTGGGTCACTAATTTCCCTAGTAGCTGTAATTATGTTCCTATTCATTATCTGAGAAGCCTTCGCTGCAAAACGTGAAGTCCTTTCCGTCGAATTAACTGCAACCAATATTGAATGACTTCACGGCTGCCCTCCGCCATACCACACCTTCGAAGAACCTGCATTCGTTCAAATTCAACAAGCCTAACAGACCTTAGTTAACCGCTAAACACACGAGAAAGGGAGGAGTTGAACCCCCATAAACTGGTTTCAAGCCAACCACATCACCGCTCTGTCACTTTCTTTATAAGACACTAGTAAAAGTGCTATTACACTGCCTTGTCGAGGCAGAATCGTGGGTTAAACCCCCGCGTGTCTTGGTTATGGCACATCCCTCCCAATTAGGCTTTCAAGACGCAGCTTCGCCTGTGATAGAAGAACTTCTTCACTTCCACGACCATGCCCTGATGATTGTTTTCCTTATTAGCACGCTGGTACTTTACATTATCGTAGCTATGGTAACAACCAAGCTAACAAACAAGTTTATCCTAGACTCGCAGGAAATCGAAATTATCTGGACAATTCTCCCAGCAATCATCCTTATCCTCATTGCCCTTCCTTCACTTCGGATTCTTTACCTCATGGACGAAATCAACGACCCCCACCTTACCATCAAAGCTATAGGACACCAATGATACTGAAGCTATGAATATACGGATTATGAGGACCTTGGCTTTGATTCATACATAATCCCAACCCAAGACCTAGCCCCTGGCCAGTTTCGCCTCCTAGAAGCCGACCACCGAATGGTGATCCCTGTAGAATCCCCAATTCGAATTCTAGTGTCTGCTGAAGACGTCCTTCACTCCTGGGCTGTCCCAAGCCTTGGGGTAAAAATAGACGCAGTTCCCGGACGTTTAAACCAAACAGCCTTTATTGCATCTCGGCCTGGCGTGTTCTACGGACAGTGCTCCGAAATTTGTGGTGCTAACCACAGCTTTATGCCTATTGTAGTTGAAGCCGTTCCTTTAGAACACTTTGAAAACTGATCATCTTTAATACTTGAAGACGCCTCGCTAAGAAGCTAAATAGGGAATAGCGTTAGCCTTTTAAGCTAAAGAATGGTGCCTCCCAACCACCCCTAGCGACATGCCACAGCTTAACCCCCTCCCCTGGTTTTTATTCTTATTTATTTCTTGAACAGTTTTTGCCTTTATTATTCCCCCAAAAGTCCTAGCCCATAATTTCCCTAACGATCCCCTAGCCACCACAGCTGAAAAGACTAAAACACAACCCTGAGCCTGACAATGACATTAAGCTTCTTCGATCAATTTATTAGTCCCACCCTCTTAGGCATTCCTCTTATCGCCCTAGCCCTCGGGCTCCCTTGAGTTCTCTTCCCCAAGCCTTCTGCACGCTGACTAAACAACCGCCTTCTTTCACTTCAAGGGTGGTTTATTAGTGGCTTTTCTCAACAGCTTCTTCTACCAATCAACCCTGCAGGCCACAAATGAGCAGCCCTTCTGACATCCCTAATACTATTCCTTATTACCCTAAACATACTAGGGTTGCTTCCCTACACCTACACCCCCACTACGCAACTGTCCATTAACCTAGCATTTGCAGTCCCCCTGTGACTCGCCACTGTAATCATTGGCATGCGTAACCAACCCACCCATGCCTTAGGACACCTCCTGCCAGAAGGGACCCCAACCCTTTTAATCCCTGTCCTGATCGTGATCGAAACTATTAGCCTTTTTATTCGACCTATTGCCCTAGGAGTCCGACTCACAGCCAACTTGACAGCTGGCCATCTTCTTATTCAACTAACCGCTACCGCCGCCTTCGTTCTTCTGTCCATTATGCCCTCTGTTGCTCTACTCACAACCGCCTTACTTCTTCTCCTCACACTTCTGGAGGTCGCCGTTGCCGCTATTCAGGCATATGTCTTCGTACTCCTTCTTAGCCTTTATCTACAAGAAAACGTTTAATGGCCCATCAAGCACACGCATTCCACATAGTCGATCCCAGCCCCTGGCCCCTGACAGGCGCAGTCGGTGCCCTTTTAATAACATCAGGCTTAGCAATCTGAATACACTTCCACTCAACCACCTTAATAACCCTTGGCCTCCTACTTCTTCTGTTAACAATGTATCAGTGATGGCGGGATGTTGTTCGGGAAGGAACATTCCAAGGACACCACACACCCCCTGTTCAAAAAGGCCTTCGATACGGTATAATTCTCTTCATTACCTCAGAAGTCTTCTTCTTTGTAGGATTCTTCTGAGCCTTTTACCACTCCAGCCTAGCCCCTACTCCTGAACTAGGAGGCTGCTGACCCCCCGCTGGCATTACTACACTTGACCCCTTTGAAGTACCCCTTTTAAACACAGCAGTCCTGCTCGCCTCCGGCGTCACAGTCACTTGAGCTCACCACAGCATCATAGAGGGCGAGCGCAAACAAGCAATTCAATCTCTTGCACTAACAATCCTTCTAGGTTTCTATTTTACTTTCCTTCAAGGCCTAGAGTATTACGAAGCCCCTTTCACAATTGCAGACGGAGTCTACGGCTCAACCTTTTTCGTTGCAACCGGCTTCCACGGACTTCATGTAATTATTGGCTCGACCTTCCTAGCCATTTGCTTACTCCGGCAGATCCAGTATCACTTCACCTCTGAACACCACTTTGGGTTTGAAGCCGCTGCCTGATACTGACACTTCGTCGATGTCGTATGACTTTTCCTTTATATCTCTATTTACTGATGAGGATCTTAATCTTTCTAGTATTAACGCTAGTACCAGTGACTTCCAATCACTTAGTCTTGGTTCAAACCCAAGGAAAGATAATGAACCTAGTTACTGCTATTATCCTTATTTCCGTGGCACTTTCAACTGTATTAACCATTGTATCCTTCTGACTACCACAAATAACACCCGACCACGAAAAACTCTCACCTTACGAATGCGGTTTCGACCCCCTCGGGTCCGCCCGACTCCCTTTCTCGCTTCGATTCTTTCTGGTCGCTATTCTATTCCTTCTCTTCGACCTAGAAATCGCCCTTCTTCTTCCACTCCCCTGGGGAGATCAGCTTTCTAACCCCCTCACTACATTCTCCTGAGCTTTTGCAATCCTAGTCCTACTCACCCTAGGCCTAATTTACGAGTGAATACAAGGCGGCCTTGAATGGGCAGAATAGACAACTAGTTTAAGAAAAACATTTGATTTCGGCTCAAAAACCTATGGTTAAAGTCCATAGTTGTCTTATGACCCCTGTTCACTTTGCCTTCTCATCAGCATTTACCCTGGGATTAGCAGGACTTGCTTTCCACCGCACCCACCTGCTCTCCGCCCTACTCTGCTTGGAGGGTATAATACTGTCCCTCTTCGTCGCCCTCTCCCTTTGAACCCTTCAACTAGACTCAACAAACTTTTCAACTTCTCCAATAATTCTACTTGCTTTCTCAGCCTGCGAGGCCAGCGCGGGCTTAGCCCTTTTAGTTGCCACTGCACGCACTCACGGCACTGACCGCTTACAAGCCCTTAATCTTCTACAATGTTAAAAATTCTTATTCCAACTATTATGCTTATCCCAACAACCTGGGCCGTGCCACTGCCCCGGCTCTGATCAACAACCCTCTGCTACAGCTTGGTTATTGCTATTGCTAGCCTCAGCTGACTTAATTCCCCCCAAAGCACAGGCTGGTCCCACCTTAGCCCCTATATGGCCACAGACCCCTTGTCCACCCCCCTCCTTGTGTTAACCTGCTGACTTCTTCCTCTTATGATTTTGGCCAGTCAAAATCATACCTCCAATGAACCTGAAAGCCGCCAACGAGTATATATTTCCCTGATAACATCCCTCCAAATTTTCCTTATTATGGCCTTTGGTGCCACAGAAGTAATTATATTCTATATCATGTTTGAAGCCACCTTAATCCCCACCTTGATCATTATTACCCGTTGAGGGAATCAAACCGAACGCTTAAATGCAGGAACCTATTTTTTATTCTACACACTAGCAGGATCTCTCCCTCTACTCGTTGCTCTACTCCTCCTACAAAACTCCGCAGGCACCCTCTCTCTTCTTACCCTTCAATTTACCCCCCAGGCCCCCCTCTTGACCTATGCCGATAAGTTCTGGTGGACAGCCTGCCTACTTGCATTCTTGGTAAAAATACCCCTTTATGGGGTACATCTTTGGCTTCCTAAAGCACACGTAGAAGCCCCCATTGCTGGCTCAATAATCCTGGCCGCCGTCCTCCTTAAACTTGGAGGCTATGGCATGATCCGAATGATAGCTATGCTCGAACCCCTAACAAAAGAACTTAGCTATCCTTTTATCGTTCTTGCTCTCTGGGGTGTGGTTATGATAGGCTCTGTTTGTCTACGACAAACAGACCTAAAGTCCCTGATCGCCTACTCATCAGTTAGCCACATAGGCCTCGTTGCCGCAGGTATCTTAATCCAGACCCCCTGAGGACTCTCCGGGGCCTTAATTTTAATAATCGCCCACGGCCTTACATCTTCTGCCCTCTTCTGCTTAGCTAACACCAACTATGAACGAACTCATAGCCGAACTATAGTCCTCGCACGAGGGTTACAAATACTGCTTCCTTTAATAGCTACGTGATGGTTTATCTCTAGCCTTGCCAACTTAGCCCTCCCTCCTCTCCCTAACTTAATGGGTGAATTAATAATTATTACTTCTTTATATAACTGGTCTTGATGGACACTGCTCGTTACTGGGGCCGGCACCCTAATTACAGCCGCCTACTCCCTCTATATGTTCTTAATAACACAACGAGGCCCGATCCCAGCTCATGCAGTTGCCCTTGACCCAACCCACTCCCGTGAACATCTTCTAGCTACCCTCCACCTTCTTCCATTGATTCTCCTTATCCTTAAGCCTGAGCTAATCTGAGGTTGAACCTCTTGTAGGCGTAGTTTTAATCAAAACGTTAGATTGTGATTCTAAAAACAGGAGTTAAAACCCCCTCGCCCACCGAGAGAGGCCCGCTAGCAACGATGACTGCTAATCTTCGTCACCTTGGTTGGACCCCAAGGCTCACTCGGCCCGCTTCTAAAGGATAACAGCTCATCCATTGGTCTTAGGAACCAAAAACTCTTGGTGCAAATCCAAGTAGCAGCTATGCAATGCACAACCTTAACCCTCACCTCAAGCCTATTATTAATCTTTACTCTCCTGTTGTACCCGCTAATCACCACACTCACCCCCAAACCACTTCAACCACAATGGGCTCTTCTCCAGGTTAAAACCGCAGTAAAATCTGCCTTTTTTGTTAGTCTCCTCCCCCTCTTTCTCTTCCTTAATGAAGGCGCTGAAGCCATCACTACAACCTGGTCCTTAGTCAGTACTCTCACATTTGATATTAACCTTAGCTTTAAGTTTGACTTTTACTCTATTATCTTCACCCCTATTGCTCTATATGTGACATGGTCCATTTTAGAATTTGCCTCCTGGTATATACATGCTGACCCTAACATAAACCGATTCTTTAAATACCTCCTAGTGTTCCTAATTGCCATGGTTATTTTAGTCACAGCAAACAACATGTTTCAACTCTTCATCGGATGAGAGGGTGTAGGTATCATATCCTTCCTCTTAATTGGTTGATGGTATGGCCGAGCCGATGCCAACACTGCGGCCCTGCAGGCAGTCCTTTACAACCGAGTCGGGGACATCGGACTAATCCTCTCTATGGCCTGAGTCGCAACTAACTTAAACTCCTGAGAAATCCAACAAATCTTCGCCAGCGCCAAAGACCTTGACCTCACAATTCCCCTAATGGGCCTAATCCTTGCTGCTACTGGCAAATCCGCCCAATTCGGACTTCATCCCTGACTGCCTTCCGCAATGGAAGGTCCCACACCGGTATCTGCCCTACTACACTCCAGCACTATAGTGGTTGCCGGAATCTTTCTCTTAATTCGACTTAGTCCCCTTCTAGAGAATAACCCCTTAGCTTTAACAACCTGTCTCTGCCTCGGAGCACTAACAACTCTTTTCACAGCCACCTGTGCTCTAACCCAAAATGACATCAAAAAAATCGTAGCCTTTTCTACATCTAGTCAGCTTGGACTAATAATAGTAACCATCGGCCTAAACCAGCCTCAACTAGCATTCCTTCACGTCTGCACCCATGCTTTTTTTAAAGCAATACTTTTCCTCTGCTCCGGATCTATTATCCACAGTTTAAACGATGAGCAGGATATCCGAAAAATAGGAGGAATGCACCACCTTACACCCTTCACATCCTCCTGTCTTACACTTGGCAGTTTAGCCCTCACAGGAACTCCCTTCCTAGCAGGCTTCTTCTCTAAAGACGCAATTATTGAAGCCCTAAACACATCATACCTAAACGCCTGAGCCCTTGTCCTAACCCTCCTCGCTACTTCCTTCACAGCTATCTACAGCCTTCGTGTTGTTTTTTTCGTCTCTATGGGGCACCCTCGATTCAACCCTCTCTCCCCGATTAACGAAAACAACCCTGCCGTTTTGAACCCAATCAAGCGTTTAGCCTGAGGAAGCATTTTTGCAGGCTTGTTAATCACCTCAAACATCCTACCCTTAAAAACCCCGGTAATGTCTATACCCGGAATTTCTAAGCTCGCTGCTCTAATCGTTTCCATCCTAGGGCTCCTTTTAGCCCTTGAACTGGCCTCCCTAACTAGCAAGCAACTTAAAACAACCCCTCACCTTCCTCTCCACCACTTTTCAAATATGCTTGGGTTTTTCCCAGCAATAGTGCATCGAATCTCCCCCAAACTTAATCTGTTTCTAGGACAAACTATTGCTACTCAAACCATCGACCAAACATGACTAGAAAAAACGGGCCCAAAAGCCATTATAGTCCTAAACTCCCCCCTCATCTCTTCAACCAACAACATCCAACGAGGCATTATAAAAACTTACTTATCCCTTTTCTTTTTTACTACCGCTCTGGCCATCCTCCTGCTCTTACTTTAGACAGCCCGCAACGTCCCACGACTTAGACCCCGACTTAACTCAAGCACAACCAATAAGGTCAGCAATAACACTCATGCCCCCATTATTAGCAACCCGCCCCCTAAAGAGTACATCAATGCCACCCCTCCCACGTCCCCTCGAAACACAGACATTTCACTCAGCTCATCCACTGAAACTCAAGACACCTCGTATCACCCCCCTCAAAACAGACCAGACGTGATAATTAAACCCAACAGGTAAAACATCATTATACACAACACAGGCCAACTTTCCCAACCCTCAGGGTAAGGCTCAGCAGCAAGTGCTGCCGAGTAAGCAAACACCACTAATATTCCCCCTAAATAAATCAAGAATAAAATTAATGAAAAAAACGACCCCCCATGTCCCAACAAAACCCCACAACCCATCCCAGCGACCACAACCAAGCCCAAAGCTGCAAAGTACGGCGAGGGGTTTGAAGCAACTGCTGCCAATCCTAACACCAACCCAAATAATAATAAATACATAATATAAGCCATAGTTTCTACCAGGATTTTAACCAGGACTAATGGCTTGAAAAACCACCGTTGTATTCAACTACAGAAACCGATTAATGGCTAACCTTCGAAAAACCCACCCACTCCTGAAAATCGCCAACGACGCAGTAGTCGATCTCCCCACTCCTGCTAATATCTCAGTCTGATGAAACTTTGGCTCGCTTCTAGGCCTTTGTCTCGTGGCCCAAATTCTGACTGGCCTCTTTCTAGCAATACACTATACATCTGATATTGCTACCGCATTCTCTTCCGTTGCCCACATTTGCCGTGATGTAAATTACGGCTGGCTAATTCGTAATATGCATGCCAACGGCGCATCATTTTTCTTCATTTGTATCTACATGCACATCGGTCGAGGGCTCTACTATGGATCCTTCCTTTATAAAGAGACTTGAAACGTCGGAGTAATTCTTCTTCTCCTGGTGATGATGACTGCCTTCGTGGGCTACGTCCTTCCCTGAGGACAAATATCTTTCTGAGGTGCCACCGTCATCACAAACCTTCTCTCAGCTGTACCATACGTTGGGAACTCACTAGTACAATGAATTTGAGGCGGCTTTTCAGTAGACAACGCCACCCTCACCCGATTCTTTGCCTTCCATTTCCTTCTTCCGTTTATTATCGCCGCAGCAACAATGGTTCACCTGATTTTCCTACATGAAACAGGTTCAACGAACCCCACAGGCCTAAATTCAGACGCAGACAAAATCTCATTCCACCCGTACTTCTCCTATAAAGATCTACTAGGTTTCGCCGCCCTTCTCTTTGCACTTATCTCCTTGGCACTCTTCTCTCCAAACCTTCTCGGAGACCCGGACAACTTCACACCTGCCAACCCCCTAGTTACCCCTCCACACATCAAGCCCGAATGATACTTCCTCTTCGCCTATGCGATTCTTCGATCTATCCCTAATAAACTAGGCGGAGTCCTGGCCCTCCTCTCATCAATCCTCGTTCTCATGGTCGTTCCTTTCCTCCACACCTCTAAACAACGAAGTCTCACTTTCCGCCCTTTCACACAATTCCTATTCTGACTGCTCGTCGCCGACGTAGTTATCCTAACCTGAATCGGAGGCATACCAGTAGAACACCCATTCATCATTATCGGGCAAATCGCGTCCTTCCTTTACTTCTTCCTCTTCCTCGTCCTCACCCCTGCCGTCAGCTGGGTAGAAAACAAAGTACTTGAATGACACTGCATTAGTAGCTCAGCGCTCAGAGCGCCGGTCTTGTAAACCGGACGCCGAAGGTTAAAGTCCTTCCTACTGCTTCAAAGAAAGGGGATTTTAACCCCCACCCTTAACTCCCAAAGCTAAAATTCTTAGTTAAACTATTCTTTGCCGGGCTCTGCCGCATAGTACATATATGGAATACCCCATATTATATATTAAACCATACGGTGTATGGTTTAGTACATAATATGCTCGACAAACATATATAGAACTAGTACATGTGAATTTACACATTTATTCCTTTTACCACATAAAACCCAATCGACCATAATTGGTCATTTAAGATAGACATATGCTAATATTGAAAATTCAAAAGAAAATTAAATAAAGATAGCGAAACTTAGGGAAACAACTGTTACCTTCATGAGTCTAGTTATACCTTTACCCACCATCTCTGCAAGTCACAATCTTAATGTAGTAAGAGACCACCATCGGTTGATTCCTTAATGCATACTCTCCTTGTAAGGTCAGGGACAATAATCGTGGGGGTAGCACTTAGTGAACTATTCCTGGCATTTGGTTCCTATTTCAGGGCCATTAATCGGTGTCATCCCCCATTCTTTCCTTGACGCTGGCATAAGTTAATGGTGGAGTACATTCGACTCGTTACCCAGCAAGCCGAGCATTCACTCCAGTGAGCAAGGGGTTCTCTTTTTTCTCTTTCCTTTCACTTGACATTTCAGAGTGCATACAGATATGACTGACAAGGTTGAACATTTCCTTGATTTCAAGGTTAAAGTGAAGTTCTTCATAGATATTAATTGATGAATTGCATAACTGATATCATGAGCATAAGGTGTGATTTTTTCTCGAAACTTCTCTTTAAGTGTCCCCCTCGGCTTTTGCGCGTTAAACCCCCCTACCCCCCTATACTCGTGGGATCGTTGTTATTCCTGTAAACCCCCCGGAAACAGGAAAATCCCTACTAGCATAGACAGCCCTTCTTAAAAATGTGTGTATTTATAATATTACAATAATGCAATT